AGTAGAGAAACTAGATATATCTAGTTTCTCTACTCTATCTGTTTCTCATTTATCCCTACGGAATACCAGCCAAAATAGAACGATCTTAGAAAGTTGATAATGAAATTGAGTTATTTGTCCAAGAAGAATGATCGGACTGATAGGGACAGCAAACAATTCATTATAACAAAAAACGAGTCTTATTATTCGAAGCGCCTCGTGATCTTCAACCAATTATGAGCTTCAATATAATTCCCGGGAGTAAGTGCTATAGCTTGTTTCCAATACTCAGCAGCTTGGTCGAACCAAGCCTCCGCAATTTCAGAATCTCCTTGTCGAATGGCCTGTTCTCCCCGGTCGGAATAGGCGGGTCAATTCCTTCCCTTAGAACCGTACTTGAGAGTTTACTACCTCATACGGCTCAGCAGTCAATTCTTTTGGTATCCCCTTTGCTTTGAATCTACCATATCTACTTCAAGGAGATTTATCATAGATCCAGAGACCCCTCTCCTTTTTATCGGGTTAACTAAAAACTAAAAGAGATGAATTACATAAGTTTTAAACTCAAATTTTGATTACTAATCGTTTTTCGTTTTATCTTTTATCCCACCTTCCGAAGAATAAAACATGGGTATTTTTTATTTAACTATTGTATAGTTAACATTTTCTGAAAGGTAACTATCTCAATTTCATGTAGAAATTTATATAGAATCCTTGAAAAAGACTTTCCTTCATAAGAAAGAAAAGACTTACTCTCTTTGGGATCTGATGCTACACCGCTGCTCCCTAGTGGATCAACTCTATTACATAAGTCGATTCCTAACTTTTTCATATCATGACAATGATATAAGTAAGCAGTTCTTATTGTATCGGACCAAAACCTCGCTAATTGATCTTTACGGTGCTTCCTCTATCAATTAGATTCTTTATCCATAGAATAAAGTATCCAGGCATATCTATTTCTTCATATTTTGACTTTTATATGAAGTTTTTTTCTTTGCTACAGCTGATAAAAATCGTTATTTTGGACGATGTATATGTAGAAAGCCTTTTATTAATGCTTTTTTCTTTTCCTTTCTATAGTAGAGAGAGTCGCACGTAATGACAGATCACGGCCATATTATTAAAAGCTTGGGGTAAGAATGGGTTTCGTTCTAGTGCTCGAAAATAATATTCCAAAGCTTTGGTATGTTCTCCATTACTTGTGTGGATAAGTCCTATATTATAGAGTATATAACTTCGATCATAGGGATCTATTTCTAGTCGCATAGCTTCATAATAATTCTGTAAAGCTTCCGCATAATTTCCTTCGGATTGAGCCGACATCCGTTACGGTCGTCGTTCGATTCCACGAATCTCCGTTCCAAAACCGTACGTGAAATTTGCATCTCATACGGCTCCTCCTTTATGTACATAATAAGAATAATAACTTAATAAGACTTAAATATTCTCATTATAAACTGAGCGGGGCTAGTGTTTTTACAAGAAATCTCTAGCCAACCTTTCTGCAAAATATTTTTTCTTACCATCAAGCGTGTTAGGAGTAGATAGAAATGAAATGGTAACTCCAACAATTTCTTTGTCCTCAACGCTCCCTAATTTATAGGAATTGGTCACTTCAACAATCTTCGACGGTTATACGGGTATCCAAAGTACCAACGAGATGGATGCTTGTTGTCCCAGCCATTCTTGTTAGCCCCAACGCGGAAGGGTTAATCTTTAATAAATAACAAAGTTTTTGTGTTGTTGATTTCTAGGTGTAGTGCTTCTTCCCATATGCCCCCTATTGGTACTAGTGAAGTAGGATTAACCTCTAATATAGAACCTATAGGTGTAACCTTTCGCTCAATACTCCAATCGACAATTGAAGCATCTGAGGCGGCATTACTCGAGGATACACGACAGAAGGAATTGCTCTTTTTATAAACTTCACCTTCAACAAGTGTAGATTTCTTTCAGTAATCTTTTGTCTTTCTATCCCAAATCGTGTGTCTTTGGATGATAAAAAAAGAATCAACTCGCACCATCTCTGTAGTAAGTAAATGCCTCCTTTTCTCCTGAAGTTGTCGGAATTATTCGTAATAAGATATTGGCTATAATTGAAAAGGTTTTATCAATAAAATTTCCATTTATCTGCGATCTAGGCATAGATAACAATACATTCTATAATTATTCATTACCTCTCGTAGGAAAACGCTCCCACAAAAAAAGGAATTGGACAGTACGAAATAACATAAAAACGGACTAATAAAATGAAATTCTCTTTATTACCCGAGCTGTGAAGCAAAGCCCCCTCTTTTCTATTTTTAGAGTTAGGGTTGATTTGATTGTTCGTACCTATCAAATAATCTAATTATGAATAACTCGCTAATTACTCGGGTTTTGGGCCATAATCATTATGTAGGAGAGATGGCCGAGTGGTTCAAGGCGTAGCATTGGAACTGCTATGTAGGCTTTTGTTTACCGAGGGTTCGAATCCCTCTCTTTCCGTACGTTATCCAATTCACAAATGTTACTGACC